TCAGTTAGGTAGAGCACCTCGTTTACACGTGCGCCAATGCTTTTCAAGGGAGCCCATTATGCAATGATCTTATTGAGAAATCGATGTCTTACTCCATAGATTCGAGGGAACAAGAGAACAATAGCCTGACAAATATTTGGTTCGGTTCAATTTGAGTGCGAATTCAAGTGCCAAATCAAATAGAACCCGCCATTGATTTGCTAATTGATAAGGTAAATACCCAGTCCATTCAATGCCAGGCTTAATGAGTATAAGGGACTCAAAAGAACCTCTTTTCGTCCTATGAACTTTAAGGTGTATGAAGTCTCATATTTGACTCTTGCAGCGGAGCGATAGAGATTCCATTTAACTTAGGTTGATCTAGGCCGGAGGCAGACCTAAGTCAAGGTAACCCTTCTTTGAAACACTTTGGTATTGCTCCTAGATCAGAATACAAATGATGAATCACAGAGCACATGGAGCCATCTTATTATCTTCCTGTAAAGAAAAAATATGGTGGACTAACTGATCTTTACATCAATCAGTTGATGAAAGAGCCCAATGCAACAAAATGCATGTTGGGTCTTTGAAACAGTTCGAATCATTTCGATAATAATCAGTTTGATCTGTTTTACCGAGAAGGTCTACGGTTCGAGTCCGTATAGCCCTAACACATTCCATTTTTTTATAGACATTCCATTTTAGTTTAGTATAGTTTTCATTTCCTCATTAGTACTTGTTTATGGTGTTTATGGAAATATTTCCGGTTCTTTTGTTCATAGAAATGAAAGCATTACCACATGCTCATGTGAATACATAGGGACAGGAAAATAAAAACAATAATTCATTCCAATGGATGAATTACATATGACTTTTTTCTTGTCCATGATCAAAGAGTTACTGATATACTTTTGTTTTTATTTTGGTATACCCAATCTCAGTCAATTTATGAAGTGAAAATCATGACATGATCCTGTCTAAAAACTTCATCCCTACCCAACCAAATCGAATCCTAAGTTACACGGATCTAGTACCTATTCTTTTCTTGGACTTGTATTTGTGGAAGTCCCCCGACTTCGACTAATTGCTTTTTGGCCGAACAACAACCCAACTTGGTTGTTTCAAATATAATGCAGAGATAATGAATTGGTCCTTAATGTATCAACGTTCCTTCTTCTATATTCTATGAGTTGGGTTGGTTTGTGGATTTGGTCTCTCGAATTGTTCGAGAATGTGTGATTCTTTCTATTAGAAGTATCTTATGTAGATCATTTATGATTCCACAGATTCTATCACTCTGCGCTATCTTTCATTGTGTAGTGTAAGTTTGCTCCAAAACAAACCCCCTTTTTGTAGCGAAACCTAACCCATCGGTTGGTCTTACTAAGTGTTATTGCCGTAACAAGTATTTTTGTTCATCCCCAATCGCGGTCTTTCTTTAGTACTCGATTCTTTTTATTTCTGAGAGGGTCCGGGGCGGGGGTATAGTACAGATTCTAAGTTTCCAATTTTTTTGTTTTGATATAGAAAGATATGAGTTGTTATATGTAAAGGTTCCTAGCAACTCAACGGATTGAATCAAATCAATAAAGTAAGGAAAATAGAAATGAAATCTAGGACAAGGAAAGGGGATAAAATAGAATCGTTCGATGTATTAGATTATGTTTACGTATTCCTATCGAATCAATAGAAGCAATGATTCTCCACCTGGATTTTAATGAAAAGAATACTTCGAGTAGAATATGCTAGAAATCCCTAGCCATTTTACCCATATGACTACTGAAATTTTTGCATTTTGATTTGACCAAAAAAATTGCTTTTTCCCCTAAGAAGTTCTGGATGAATTGACTATTTCAATTCAAATCGAATAATTCAGCCTATTCCACATCTATAGGAGTCCATTTATGTTTCTGCTTCACAAATATGATATTTTCTGGGCATTTCTAATAATATCAGGTGCTATTCCTATCTTGGCATTTGTAATTTCCGGAGTTTTAGCCCCGATTAGTGAAGGACCAGAGAAGCTCTCTAGTTATGAATCTGGTATAGAACCCATGGGAGACGCTTGGTTACAATTCCGAATCCGCTATTACATGTTTGCTCTAGTTTTTGTTGTTTTTGATGTTGAAACGGTCTTTCTTTATCCATGGGCAATGAGTTTCGATGTATTGGGTGTATCCGTATTTATAGAAGCTTTTATTTTCGTGCTTATCCCAATTGTTGGTTCAGTTTATGCATGGCGAAAAGGAGCATTGGAATGGTCTTAGCTGAATATTCGGAGAATCAAAAAAAGAAAAAGGAAGGAAAAGATTATATTGAGACAGTTATGAATTTGATTGATTTTCCGTTACTTGACCAAACAACCCCCAATTCAGTTATTTCAACTACATCGAATGATCTTTCGAATTGGTCAAGACTCTCCAGTTTATGGCCTCTTCTCTATGGTACCAGTTGTTGTTTCATTGAATTTGCTTCATTAATAGGCTCACGATTCGACTTTGATCGTTATGGATTAGTACCA